TTCCTCGGCAGCACCTCGAGGTGCATTTAGTTGTCTTACATGAGACTCGGGATATTCCCCACTCCATGGCATGAGACCTTTCGCTCATCCATTCCGCCCGCCCGTCCAGACGCTAAGCCCTTTCTCATTATCATCTACCGCCCTTTCTTTCCTCCCAGCTATTCACGCATGAAGATCGTCGTATGTATGCTCGACTTGGGTTGCCGGTGCTATAATAGGTAGAAGTACATTATGGCAGGATCAGTCACCCGGGCAAACAACCCTCCTCCAAGAAGAATTGTGCTATGCCCCCCCGATCCCTATAGAGCGAAAGAGCTGCCTGGTGATCCCTAGGTTGCAGCACGTCCGGTCGTTAACTCCTCGCGCTGCTGCCGCCGTTTCTAGGACCGACCGACGCCTCACCTGCACAGGTACCTACGTAGTGTAGTGTCGGTCGCACATTCAACATAGCGTTCGGACTCATGTGCCTTCCAGAACCAGGGGTCTTCGAGCCTGCTGCGTACGATTAGCCAGCCTTGCGGCGGCAAAAGGATTAGACGTCCCCCCATGCTACGGTTCCCTGCGGTCCAAACCCGGTGCCGCATTAGGTTAGGGAGCTGGACGATAATAGCTCCTCCGCATCCCAAAGCGCGCTGCCCTCCTAGGCGCGCAACACTAAGTAATCCAAGCCAACCCACATTACTGACTAACGGTGGATAATCATATTTCTTAGAGGTACTAAATACAACTCCATGAATGAGCAAAATGAAGGTAGCATTAATGATAAAGATCTCCGGGGAAACCGCTAAAAAAAGATTGAACATGTGAGAGGATCCGAACGAATTCTGCTTTCATTTCCCCCGTATGGAGCACTGAGTTACTTACGTTACGGTCTTCAGCAGGCAGGCTGCACTCTAGGCGGCTAGGAAGGCTCGCTAGACCATCAGCCAGACCAAGAATGAATGTGTAATGATGGTGATTCCACACCAGGCTCAATAAATAATTGAATGTGGAAAGGGGATCCTAAATAAAAAAGGAGTCCATGACCCCTTTTTAGAGCGTATAAGGGGAGGTCGAATTCCAAACCTTTTCTCTCGAGTATACCCATTACCAAAAAATGGACGTCACTTTGGGACACATGCGGATAGCCCCCCCGCTTGGCTAAAAGTAAGCCAAAAGAGCTCAAACTCTTTTTTTTTAGTTCCACTGAGAAATTCTTTGATAAGAAAAGACGCCACTCTACGAGGGAAGTCCTCGGGTCGAGTCTTTGCGAGTTCATCCCAAACAAAGCGAACTCCTTCCGGTCGGGAAGATGCAGATAAAAGGCCAATAGCCTGATGTCAGCTTCTACGGCATAAGCTTTAGATCTATCAACGAATAATATACATTTCATAAGAAAAAAAATTTTGTTTAAATCTCAAAGGTATAGGTGAAATTTTTAACAGTCATTTCAATCTTTTTCTTCCAATTCTAAGAAAGATAAATCCGTCAATAAATGACGAACCCCATTATACAGATGATAGGACAGGGCTAATGCTTCGGTCATACTAGATTACGAGGCTTACCGAACTACCTTTGCCCTAACTCAGAGAGAGAGGGCCGCTCAAGCAGAATCCGAATACGACTTTCGCTAAACAAGAGCTCTTTACTGCTAAGCTGATCACAACTTCACATTCAACAACAGCAAGAAGACGACTCTAAGTATGCTGACCACGGACTTACTATAGCACCAACAGCTAGCTTGCTTTCACTTGGTATCGGATCTTTCCTAAATGAAGAATTTGCCTCTCGACGGGAACTCCTACTACTTATAGTTAGTCTACCTACGTCATTCTTTCTTTAATAAGTAAATTTCCCACGGTCAAGCCTAGTAGAGCTCCTAGTCCGACAAGACTAGCAAACATGCTACGTTAACCATGCTACCAGGCCTAGCTACCACAGAAAGGAAGGAAACCGAACCACAGAGAAAGTAAAACCAGCTCTTCCTGATCTTACATTGCCGGGAAAGAGACAACAGCTACTCTTCCTCCAAGAACTGATTCGATAGCGCCGTCTTTAACCGCTTCTAATTTCCGGACTTAGCTTTTGTCTTGATACATACTCTTAGTCACTAACTCTTTCTCACATCTCGATCTCTAGAAGGCCCATTCAATAGATCTCTCTTTCTTTATTTTCTCATCTCGTTTTTCTTTTAGGAAGAGTAAGAGGTTTCTGTACTACTAATCGGCTCCTTAGTAGACTGAATTTAGGATTTCGTGATTCAAAGGAATTGACCAAGCTGACTGACTTTCCTGATTACTTATTTTCTGCGCTATTGCGAAGAGAATCCGCTGTGACAAAAGGGGCTGTGTCAGACTGATCAAAGCAAGCCTCAAAGCGAGAAAGGAAGTCTCACCTGATTTCCTCGGAAAGAGAGTCGACAAGCGAGTACGAGTAGAGGTATGAAGTCACTCGACTGATAAGGAGAGGAGCGAGATCCCCCTTCTTATATAAATAAGAGTTCAGTTCTCTTTGGACTGCTTTCAAAGGATATAAAGGAGAATAGTCCTGCTTCCTTTAGTTTTGTTTTAACTCTTATTCAACCATTTATTTCGAGATGGGAATGAATGGAATACGAATTAAGCTACTACGCGCTAACTAGAAAGATAATAAGAGAAGATGCCATAGAATCGGCTCTTAGAGATTGAAAGCGAGCTCCTGACTCGAGGGTGAGAATCGGTAGTTGTTGCCCCAGAGAGCTGCCTTCGCTAGCCTAGTTAAGAGTTAGCCCTTCTAGGCTTTGAAAGCAAGTCAAGCATTCCAATCCCAGCGGATGAGTCAATAGCAGCAGAGTCGTGAAAAGACCTAAAAGCAGCCTTTCTCTTAGTTTCGTATATAAGATAATCAGACGCGAGCCCCTTTCAAACAGCGTCTTTTTCCTAACATAACAGCGGCTACGCACCTTCTCCCTCACTTCAAGGAATGAGTACCAGGACTTTCTCCCAGAGACATGCTTTAGACAGGAATTCATTCTCCTCTAGCCAAAGAGGGGAGACTTCATTATCGCTCCTAGTATGGGAGTGGAGGCAGAGGCAGCATGAAAGCGAAAGCAAGCGCATCAAATAGAAAGAGAAGAAAGCGCCGGGATATTATGGCTAGACAGCGATTAAGACAGCAAAGGGAATAGTAGGTGAGTCTAACCCCAATCTGTACAATTCAGTGGCATAGCGATCTTTTACCTAAGATATTGCACTCCAGCCTTTATAAAATAAGAGATAGTCTATTAATGTTTTACATTCAGCAGGATTCTTTTTAGCAAGTGAATTTCTAAGCTAGTCCTTCTCCTGGTCAGCCACCTAGAGATCCAGCTTACCTTTGATGCATGCCTGAGAGCAAAGACAGATGCACTATCTTCCGAAGCGGATTCAGCGATGTTACCATTATAAGGGGACAGCTGACTCCGTTCCTTTCCTCTATCGAAAGAAGCTCTTTCTCTCTCTTACTATCAAAAAGAAGACTAGCTTTCCTGGAAATCTCACCTATCCTATTTATTGTAGGTAGCAGCCACAACTGAACGCTTTCAAGCACAGTTTCATTACGTGATATTGAGTTATTTCAGCTCTAACAGAGCTAAGACTTCGGTTTCATCAATCCTGCATCGCATGGCTTCTATTCCTTCGGCAGTGGATTCGGGATCTAATAGAGTGGGAGTTAGAGCAAGAGTTAGTAAGCCAGCAAGGATAGAGCAAGTAGTAGAAGTCTTGAGTCCGCCAAGCAACTAGCCTTTGGTTGTACTATAGGAGTCACCAAGTCAGTTGGAAAGGTTTTTGGTAAGACAGCCTGCCCGACAGAACTAATGGGCAACATGTCTGCTCATTCATGTCCGCCTTCAAAATGAAGTTAAAACGTTAATCTACGAGCGGGAGGCAATAGGATAAGATAGCCAGCCACAGGTTCCCCTACAAACTCTTCGAGCTAAAATTGATTATTGTTCTTATCCAGTTCGCCTTACTCTAGCGAGAAGAAATATACATTACCTAAACCGCTTATAAATTGGATTCTTCTTCAATTCAATAGGGGTGCATAAAAATTTGGATATCGTGTATGCATTTTTCATGTACTCATCTTCGATGCTTTTAACTTCCACCCTGTTTACATAGATGTGGGGCATACTTTTCTTTGCTTCCTTCCGACTACTAAGCTGCTTTATAGGCTAAAGCCTCCTATCTACGGTAGCTGACGCAGCAAGACCCGAGGAATCGGATACGGATCTTTTTCAGTCTCTTTCGCTGGGGCAAAGCAAAGAGGAAGGACTTTCGGAAGAAGGCCTCGTCCGCTGATCTTGAGGTTGGTAATAAGCTAGACCACCTAGGAAAATGAAGGTGAACAGTAGTAGAGGATGAGAATGTACCTGGAGCCTGGGATCCGGCTGACGTAGAGGCCTATGCACTGTAATTATTAAATTACTGGCTGCTACAAGTTATGACATCCTTTTAAATTGATACCGATCCAGTCCAGATCCATACGGGTAGAATAGAATCTGAAGAAGTGGAAGTTGCTTGCTGCAGCTTGAAATTGCGGTGTCCCTTATTTAGGGCAGGTCACTTGCTTATACTCATAAAAGTGACCTCGTCCTCGGCCGAACTTTTGAGGGTTTCCTCTTCTACTATGTATAGTTTCTAACCTCTAGCTCATCTCAGATGCTAAACGGTTTTAGGAAGAATACGGTGGAATACTGAGGTGTAAAAAGTACTTGAAGATAAAAGTTTATCTGTGTTAGGCTTGCCCCTTATTATTAACTCAACTTTAAGATTGAAACCCTTCTTTCGTGATACTTCCCAAAAATCGAAATTCTTGTTCGATAAGATAGCAAAGCCGACGATTGACTCATTCCATACTAGAAATAATCGCAGGAAATCTTTTGATAACACGGATTCCTATTTCTCAATGATATCCCACGATCAAGACAATTGGTTGAATCCCGTGAAACCATTTCATAGAAGTTCATTGATATCTGCTTTTTATAAAGCAAATCGACTTCGATTCTTGAATAATCTACATCACTTCGGCTTCTATTGTAACAAAGGATTCCCTTTTTATGTGGAAAAGGCCCGTATCAAGAATTATGATTTTACATATGAACAATTCCTCAATATCTTGTTCATTCGCAACAAAAAATTTTCTTTGTGCGGCGATAAAAAAAAACATGCTTTTTTTGAGAGAGATACTATTTCAGCAATTTCAGCAATCGAGTCACAGGTATCTAACATATTCATACCTAATGATTTTCAACAAAGTGGTGACGAAAGGGATAACTTGTACAAATCTTTCCATTTTCCAATTCGATCCGATCCATTCGTTCGTAGAGCTATTTATTCGATCGCAGACATTTCTGGAACATCTCTAACAGAGGAACAAATAGTCAATTTTGAAAGAACTTATTGTAAACCTCTTTCGGATAGAAATCTATCTTATTCAGAAGAGAAGAACTTGCATCAGTATCGCAATTTCAATTCAAACATGGGTTTGATTCACACTCTATTTTCTGAGAAATATTTACCATCCGAAAAGACGAAAAAACAAAAAGGGAATCTTGGTCTAAATAAATTGATTGAAAAAAGGAAGAAGTATAGAACCTTTCAACTAAAGAGTGCTTTTTCAAAATGGTGGAATCTATTCCAAACATTTGTGCCATTGGTCTTTACTTCGACAGGGTACAAATATATAAATTTTATATTTTGGGAGGCCGTTTCAGACCTATTCCCGATACTAAGTAGCCAGCAAAAATTTGTATCCATGGACCGTGGCGAATTCAGAAGAAAAAATTGCGTTTTCTAGAACGGAAGCTACAACGAATAAGTGAGGATTTGCGTGCGGATGGGCGTTATGATAAATTTTTAAAGAATTTGCATTTTCGTCTGTTCGACAGAATGATTCATCAAAAAAATGAGCCACCATTGATATCGACATATCTGAGATCGCCAAATGTTCAGGAGTTACTCTATTCAATCTTTTTCCTTCTTCTTGTTACTGGATATCTCGTTACACATTTTCTCATTTTTTGCCGAGCCTTTATTAAGTTACAGACAGAGTTAGAAAAGGTAAAATATTTAATGATTCCATCATACATGATTGAGTTGCAAAAACTTCTAGATAGGTATCCTCCACATAAACAGAATTCTTTCGGGTTAACGGATCTCTTTCTAGTTGCTCTAGAAAAAATATGGGATTTCGGCAACATGCTATGGGGTGGTGGTCCCGCTTATGGGGTCAAATCAATACGTTCTACGAATAATTTTTGGAATTGAAATCCCATCAATCGAATCACTTTTTCGAGAAATACGAGACATCTAAGTCCTACAAGTAAAGAGCTTTATTCATTGATAAGAAAAAGAAAAGAGGCGAACAGTTATTGGATTTCTGAGAAAATGGAATCCTTCATCACGGGCTGTGATTGGCTTCAGGATAAAGAAAAAAAATCTTGATTAAGTTCGCTAACTTAACGACAGAAAAAAGGATTGATAAAATTCTATTGAGTCTGACTCAGAGTGATCATTTATCAAATACTGACTCTGGTTCTCTAATGAATGAAGAGCCGGGAGTAATTTACTTACGAAACTTCATTTACATTCATAAAAAGTATCTACTGAATTATGAGTTCAATACACTCTGTTTAGCGGAAAGACGGATATTCCTTGCTTATTATCAGACAATACAAACCTCGAATCGTTTTCATTACCCATCTCCTAACCTACCCTTTTCGCTCCGCTTACCCCTATCCCCTTCTAGGGGTATTTTAGTGATAGGTTCTATAAAAACTGGACGATCCTATTTGGTCAAATACCTAGCAACAAACTCCTATGTTCCTTTCGTTACAGTATTTCGGAACCGGGACCTGGTTAAGGTTTCTGATGATGATAGTGATGATGATTTTGATTCTGATAGTGATTCTGATAATGATTTTTATAGTGGTGGCAATATTGACGAAGAAGACGATGTTTATCTTGATATGATTGACGATATTGATGATAGTAAGGAAATTGAAGAGATTTGTGGTATTGACGTTACTGATGTGGTTTACGAGATCGCTATCGCCCGTGCCCTTGAGGCGGAGCAGGAGTTTGAAAAGGTGATAAATGAGGCTGTGGATCTGCTAGAACCGGAACACAGAGACCCTTTTTTTATCAACCTTCAATTCGAATTAGCAAAAGCAATGTCTCCTTGCATAATATGGATTCCAAACATTCATGATCTGCATATGACTGAGTCGAATTCCTTATCTCTTGGTATATTAGCGAACAATCTCTCCGGGGATTATGAAAAATGGGGTTGGTCCACTCTATTAATGGACAATTTCTCCGGGGAAAGAGGGGATTTGGAAAAAGGTTACACTGGAAATATTCTTTTTATTGCTTCGACCAATATTCCCAAAAAAGTGGATCCTGCTCTAATAGGCCCGAATAAATGAAATACATGCATTAAGTTACGAAGGCTTCTTATTCCACAACAACGAAAGTACTTTTTCACTCTTTCATATCCCTA